ACGCGCAGTGGGTCTTGAAGTACTATTTCTGCGTCTCCCTGACCAAACCCCCCGACGTTAGGGTTACTTGTTAATGGTTGATCAAGTTTGACAGATTCACCCTCTGAAACAAGAAGCTCGGGTCCTGGAGGGATAATATCAATCACTTCACGTCCATCCGAGGCCTCAACTATGTTTATTTCGTATCCGCCCTTTTCTTTTCGTATTATTTTCTTTACTATACCTGCCGCTGTGGAATTATAAACTGTATTATTACTCTTGCTCCCGTCAGGATAAATTTGACCCCTTCCCCTGTTACCACCTACATATATCGGATATTTTAAGAAGTGAACATCTTTCTTACTGGCCGGGTCCGGAGAAAGAATAGGAAAGGTGATTTCACTATATTTTTGACCAGGAACAGGACCTATGACAAGAATATTTTTTTTATTGGGGCGATAGCTCTGAAAAAAAAGATTGCCTATCTTTTCTTTCATCTCTGGAGAAATACGATCGGGTGATGCTAATTCAAAACCCTCAGGTAAAATCAGAACAGCCCCCACATTCAACCCCCCCTTTTTGCCGTTAGCAAGAACTTGTTTTAATTGCATATCATAAGGAATTCGAACAACTGCTTCAAATACAGTATCTGGAAGGACTGCTTGCGGAACCTCAATATCCACGGGCTTATTAGCTAAATGGCAATTGGCACATACAATACGTCCAGTTGCTTCTCGCGGATTTTCATAACCCTGCTGTGCGAAAACGGGATATGCATTCGAAATGGATGACCAAGTTATTATGTATATCACGAGCGATATGGAAATGGATCGAGTAATCTGGTCTTTTATCCAAGAAAAAGTATTTATAGTTTGCATGGCATGGTCCAATCGTTGATTCCGAAAATTTTTACAATAAATTGGGTTAGGTTGCTAGTATAGTTCCCTATCCACGATTTTGATATTTACTTTAACTTAAAAACTGAATTGACTGAACGAAAATTACTGGAATATGGGAGGAAACTCCCGCCTTAGATGGGTATAAATAAAAAGAGTAAATACAAATTTGAATGCTTTGATTATGTACAAAGTAAGAAACGTTTTAATTTTTCAATTCTAAACTAAATTAGAATTGGATTTATATCCATATACCTTTGTTTCTTCTTTTCAGTCATTCATTGAATGATAAATCACTACAAGAGATGAAGATACACGATTTAAATAACGGAAAATCCAATATTTCAAAATTGTATCTAGAATGACTGGAAAAGTGGAAACAAGACCAGATATAATTGGATCATTATGGGCAAATCCAAAATCTTTGTAGATAGAGCCTATCATTAGCTCCCAACCATGGGGCGAATGAAATCCGATACATAAATCAGTTACTAAAAGAATAGAAAAAGCTTTTATTGTGTCGCTTAAGTTATATAGGAATTCCTGAATCCAAGAGTTAAGAAGAATAAGTTCTTTATTTCCCATAATAGAATAACCGCTTAGAATAAAGAAACAGATTAAATTTGTCGAGAAGTGCAAAATCATATGGATACAATCCTCATTATGCATCTTGACCAATTTAATCGTGTCATTGTGGATTCCTAGACGAGGGTTTTGTAGCTGTATTTCCGGGTATTCCTTTATCAGTTCGTCCAACAAGCGGAGTTCCTCTAATTCGATGAATTTTTCTAGAATACCTTTTTCTTGAATATCATTCAAAATAATTTCAGATTGTTTAGTATTCCACCAATTAGTAACCCAAGACTCCAGACTTTTTTGAAATGATAGAGAGATCCACCAGGGTAAAAATACTATAGATACAAGATATAGAAAAGGAATAAATGCTTTCTTTTTTTCCATTTTTTTTTTTATCTATAAATTGTTAATGAACCTGTCGTGTTCGTCGATTTTATGTGATCGAATATTTTTATCAAACATGAACTATTCGAATGTATCGAATCCATGAATCTATTCTTTGTTTTTTTTTAGTCCATTTTGAATAAATAAAAAAAAGATGAATACGCGGCAAAGCCGCTTCATTATTTCATTTTCAATTTAATGAATATTATTTGGATTTGAAGAGGAAGAGGAAAGAGCTCATTTTCTACAAAAATTTCAAATAAAATAGTTCGAATCATAAGTTAACCATAGCACAAAAAAATGAATTGAAGGTATGAATGTGATGATAAAAATGGGCGGCAAAACAAGACCTAATTTGGATAATTTCATTATCGTTCTAATTAAGAATTTGATTTTTTCCAATTATTTTATCATTAAATATAATATAAAGAGAAGAAAGGATAAAAATAAAAAGAAAGATTGCTAAAAAATTGATAACATAAAAAATTTACATGATTTATTTTTTCTTGTTACTGAATTGAATTTTAAGTGAATTTCTATTCAAAAACACCTATTCCTATTTATAGACAAAAACAGTTTCTCCCTTTGGTTGTTCTGTATAAATCTACGTTGACCCAAGTGAGGGTTCTGATGAAATTTCCGTTAAGGCATGCCAGGTATTCTAGATTTCTTATTTTACTCCAAATTAAGAAAGCATTCATAATTTCAGCTCATTTTTTCAAAATACTTCAATTGGTACACGCAAGAAATAGGCCAATTCAGCAGCTTTTTGTTCAATTTCTCTTGGAGTCAAATTCTCATCTGTACGAGTCAAGGGGATGGCTCCCTGGCCTCTTATTTCCAGATAAAGGACACGACGAGTATAAATGCCCTCTTTAAGTTCTATTCTAATAGACTGAATATCTTTTATAAGATATCGGAAGAAGATGCGACGATTTTTTCCAGGAAATCCCCAACGAAAAATATATACTATTCCTTCTTTTGTATCGAATCGATCATAACCACTACCCACATTCCACGAAATTGTACACCACAAATAAGAGCTAATAAAGAGACCCGCAATCCCATAGAAAGACATCACGATCCCTTGTGGAAAAAAGAGAACTTGTTGGGAGGGGAATAAAGATATAAAATTCTTACCAAGATAGCTGGAAATTCCAACCAATACGAATCCTAATGAACCCAATAAAAGAATAAAGGCCCAGCAGAAATTACTTATTTTTCGAGATCCCGTTATAAGTTCTATCCATATACGTTCTGATCGCCAATTCATACTATATCTGGTTGCATTGAATTTGAATTGAAAGAATACCCCAAATGAATTGTACTTTCCTTACTCTGCCTTGTTTCCGATGTAACTCTCATCAACTAGTACTATTCTTAGCATCGGGTATGTTTCACTTTTATTGAAATATTGAATGAATATCGAAATATTTCAATTTTTTTTTGAGTTAGATCAAAATAAAAACATCTATTACCCATATGTCATCATCTTTTCACATACATAGGAGCTCTTTCATTTATGTTCGGAAGAAATCGCTTCTGCTAAATAGATATCTGTATTACGATTCAAGTCTAAGTCTTGAAAAATTCGATTTGGACCCAAATATCTAAACAATCCTATTTTTTTGAACATGAAGAAATAAAGAAGCCATTGCAATTGCCGGAAATACTAGGCCTACTAAAGGCACAAAAATAGAGGGAAAGTTCATAGTTGTCATAAAATGGGCACCTCCATTTACTATAAATTGTAGTTGTACCTGTTTGTTATATTTTTTTCTTGTTATTATGTTATTATATTAATTAATTAATTAGAATTCTATAGAATTACTTATAGTTTATAATATAGAATAAATACAAATACACGGAATGTAGAACTAAAAAATTTATTCGCTTTTTACATATATATAATATCAATATGATAATAAAGTTTCCTTTATTATTAGTCATCTTTTTTTATTTCCCTTGCTTCGACTAATTACGAATTCAAGAAAATAGAGGATTTTTTAGAAATGAAATTCAATTTCCAAAGAATTCTTTAGAATTTGATCCAAGAGGTATTTTTATTTTAATAAAGATTCCCAGAAAAGAAGCAAAAAACGAATTTTTCATACATATGTAAGTGTACGAAGAGGACATGAAATTTTTATTATTTGACTAATTTCACAGAAGGAAGAAGTCCTTCTTTTATCTTTCTTTTATCTTGTTGATGAAGGTTTCTTAATTAGGATAGGAATCGGAATATAGAATAAATATTCTATTCATAATTATTAACATTTTTTTATTCTTTCTTCTTTATTCAAAAAAAAATTAGGATGTCACCAACCAAAAACTCCCATTCTTCTGGTTTTTACTTTGGTTCCAATAAAACAAAAAATACTTTTTGATATTGACACAAACAAATAAAATAATTTACCTCAATCCTCGGTTTTATTTGGATTCAAAGGAAAAAAAGCATGCAGCTGAAATAATTCACTTAAAACGCCCTTTAACAGATTACGTGGTACGATTAGATCAAATAAACCCTTCTGGAATAAAAATTCAGCTGCTTGTGAACCTTCAGGTACTGTCTTATTCAATGTTTGTTCAATTACTCTTTTACCTGCAAATGCAATGTAGGCGTTAGGTTCGGCAATAATAATATCCCCTAACATACCAAAACTGGCTGTCACCCCACCAGTAGTAGGGGATGTAAGGATTGATACATAGAATAACCTTTGATTTGATTGATAATCATATAAAACAGACGAGATTTTAGCCATTTGCATTAAACTCAAGCTTCCTTCTTGCATACGTGCCCCTCCGGAAGCACATACTATAATAAGGGGTAGGGATTTATTAGCAGCATACTCAATCAACCGGGTAATTTTTTCCCCTACTACGGATCCCATACTACCTCCCATAAACTGAAAATCCATAACCCCAATTGCTACAGGAATACTTTTTAGTTGACCGATACCTGTTTGAACGGCTTCAGTTAAACCCGTTTTTCTTTGATAAGAATCAATACGATCTTTATAAGCTTCTTCTTCCGAATGAAATTCAATAGGATCCATAGAGACCATATCTTCATCCATAGGATTCCAAGTACCCGGATCAATCAGAAGTTCGATTCTATCGGAACTACTCATTTTCAAATGATATCCACATTGTTCACAAATACCC